CATGTGTAAGTTTACAAATAACTAATAGAAAGGCCAGGACCAAACCTATGTGTTTATGGAGTCGGAGGACTCATCTAGGCATTTTCAGTGCCTTGCTTTAATATTAAGCTACATTAACCTATGTAGTGGAGAGACTTACTTGAGGTTATATGTACAGATCTAGGGAGATGTCTGTCTAAGGAAGGCGAATCTTTAAAGTAAGGGGATACGACCTTACGGGTGGTGGAGATTATGATATTTGGCTTTAAAATACTGTTAAGTTTATTTATATTATGGTGTTATTATTCTTGTTTTTGGGGTTTGGCAAGAAATTTTATTAATACCCATAATGTAGGCTTAATGGGGGGTAAGGGGGGTTTGTGGAATAAAAATTTACATGACATGTGTGGGCACGCGTATGCGTATGCGTATGCGTATGCGTATGCGTATGCGTATGCGTATGCGTATGCGTATGTCCTGAAACCATTAACTTATTTGCCCCTTAGGCTTAATTAAAATTTCCGAAGACCATAAATTACTGCTGATTGAACTTGTTATGTCCGTAGATCATTAATATTTAATCCTGCTTCCTCATTATGTGGGTTTAGGGTGTACATTTGAAGTCCGTCTAGACTCAAATGCACCGGGTCGGGGCCTTTGACGGCCAATGTTGAGTCCAAGCATCCCCTAAAAAATAAAAATACCAAGGGCATGGCACCACAGTTATGCCGCGGCATGGGCTGATTAGTCATGATTCCATCGAGATGTCTTATTTAAGAGGAACGAGTGGGCGATTATTAAGTTTATGTGCCTGAAGTAAGAACCAGATGCCGTTTACTACCCATTTATAGTAACCCCCACATGTTATGGGCCTGGGACAAGAAGAGGGATCCCTGTTGAGCGGGTTGTTGGTTTCACGGAGGTAGGTAGATCAAGAGACCAGTGTTGGTTGTGGATAGTCATGTTGTCTAGGTTTATTGAATTAAAATGGGGTATGTACGATCACGCATTTAATGTATTATGTAATATTAATCTTTATATGTACATGCTTAATATTCATGGGGTAGATAATTTAATGTACAATTATACATAGAATGTATTATGTAATGTTAATCTTTATATGTACATGCTTAATATTCATGAGGTAGATAATTTAATGTACAGTTATACATAGAATGTATTATGTAATGTTAATCTTTATATGTACATGCTTAATATTCATGGGGTAGATAATTTAATGTACAGTTATACATAGAATGTATTATGTAATGTTAATCTTTATATGTACATGCTTAATATTCATGGGGTAGATAATTTAATGTACAGTTATACATAGAATGTATTATGTAATGTTAATCTTTATATGTACATGCTTAATATTCATGGGGTAGATAATTTAATGTATAATTATACATAAGATATGTTATATAGCATTAATTCCTATACTTGTGTTGATAAGTTATTACGGGGATATAATGCGGATAAGATACTTAAAAATTTTAGAATACATGAATAAGTAGCGGTTTCAGGAGGTAGTTTAATTAGAATATCAGCTTTGGGTGTTGATGGTAGGGCATAAGCCTTTCTCTTGAGTCTTTGGGGGAATTATTCTTTCCCCTTCTCTGGTTTACAAGACCAGTATAATAGATATACTACATAGACTCTTCATTTTAGTAGATGGTTTTCTATTAAGCTAGTAAGTGGTATTAAAATAATGATAATAGAGAAATAAAGAATTGATGCTAGTTGGCCAATAATAACATATGGGTGTTCAACGGGTTGTCCTCCAATTCATGTTAGGGTGAAGAGGTCTGCTGCTAGTAGTCAGAATAGACATTGACTTAAAGGGCGGAACGCCATGCTGCGTTGTTTGGAGGTATGGAGTAGGGGAATAATAATTAAGATGAGGATTGATAGAACTAGGGCTAGTACTCCTCCTAGTTTATTTGGAATTGATCGTAGGATTGCGTATGCAAATAGAAAGTACCATTCTGGTTTAATATGGGGAGGAGTATTTAGTGGGTTGGCTGGTATATAATTATCAGGGTCTCCCAGTAGGTCGGGAGAGAACAGTACTAGGGTAAGTAATACTATAATTATTAACAGTAGGCCAAGAATATCTTTAATTGTATAATAGGGGTGAAAGGGAATTATATCCGCGTTAGAGGGAATTCCGGTTGGATTGTTAGATCCTGTTTCGTGTAGAAATAATAGGTGAACTATAACTATAGCTGCAATAATGAAGGGGAGTAAGAAGTGGAAGGCAAAGAATCGGGTTAGGGTAGCTTTATCAACAGAGAATCCCCCTCAGATTCATTGGACAAGATCTGTTCCAATATACGGGATTGCAGAGAGCAAGTTAGTAATTACAGTTGCTCCTCAGAATGACATTTGGCCTCATGGAAGTACGTATCCTATGAAGGCTGTTGCTATTACGGCAAATAATAAAATAACCCCGATATTTCAGGTTTCTGTATATATATAGGATCCATAATAGAGACCTCGTCCTACATGAAGATATAGGCAGATAAAGAATATAGAGGCTCCATTTGCATGTAGGTAGCGCAGAACTCAGCCATAATTTACGTCTCGGCAGATATGGGTAACGGAGTTGAAGGCTGTTGCGGTGTCTGATGTATAGTGTATTGCTAAAAACAATCCTGTTAGGATTTGTAATGCTAAACAGATTCCTAGGAGAGATCCAAAGTTCCATCAAGATGAGATGTTTGATGGAGCAGGAAGATCAATGAATGAGCTATTAATAATTTTTATTAAGGGGTGGGATTTTCGAATGTTGGTCATTGTTTGTTCTTGTAGTTGAAATACAACGGTGATTTTTCGTGTCACTAGTCGTGGATATAATCCATGCAGGAATAATGATAGTTTATATTGTATCTGTTTTAAGTATTATTTTTGTAATTGGCTTTTTGGGGTTCTCTTCTAAGCCTTCTCCTATTTATGGTGGGGTGGGGTTGATTGCAAGTGGAGGGGTTGGTTGTGGTATTGTTGTAAGTTTTAATGGTTCATTTTTAGGTTTAATGGTGTTTTTAATTTATTTGGGAGGAATGTTAGTGGTTTTTGGATATACTACGGCTATAGCCACGGAACAGTATCCTGAGGCCTGAGTTTCTAATATAGTAGTGTTTGGATCATTTATTGTTGGGTTGTTTATAGAGTTTTTGTTAGTTCTGTATGTGTTAGTTGGTGAGAAGTTAGAAGTGGCTTTTGAATTTAATGAGGTAGGAGATTGGGCTATTTATGATACGGGTGATTGGGGAGTATTTAGTAAGGAATCTATAGGAGTGGCTGCGTTGTATAGTTATGGAAATTGATTAGTAGTTGTTACTGGCTGATCTTTGCTTATTGGTGTAGTGATTATTTTAGAAATTACACGTGGAAATTAAAGATAATTAGGGTTGTAGTTATTGTAATTAGAAAGGATAAGAAGTATAACTTGATTAGTCCTTTTTGATTTGATACTATAATTGAAGTATTTTGTTGAATTTTAGAGATTAGTTTTGGTAGTGTATTTTCTAATCAGATTAAGTCTAGAAGTATAGTAGCTGATTTTTGGCTTATGATTAGGCTTGTTAGAGGGTTTAGGCGATGTATGGTAAGAGGAAAATATCCTAATATGGTAGAGAATTTGAATGTAGTTGAAGGGTACTTGTGTTTTAAATTTTGAGTTATATAATTAAGTTCTAGGGCTATAGCAAAGCCTATTAGGGTTACAAGTAGAGCGGTTAATTTGAGATATAATGGTATAGTTATATGGGGGACAGTTGAGGGGGTAATATTATTGGAAATAAAGAATCCGGCAAAGATACTGCCAACTAGTAGGCGAGTAATGGGGTTTATTAATAAGGGGTTATTTTCATTAATTAGGATTAGAGAGGGAAATCGTGGTTTTCCAAGTAATGCAAAGAAAATAATACGAGTGCTATAGACAGCTGTTAATGAGGTAGCGATGAGGGTAATTAGTAGGGCTCAGGCGTTAGTATAAGAAGTATTAGCTGTCTCAATAATTAAATCTTTTGAGTAAAATCCTGTTAAGAAGGGCATTCCTGTTAGTGCAAGGCTACCGATAATTAGGGCAGTGGTTGTAAAGGGAAGAGACTTAAATAATCCGCCTATTTTTCGAATGTCTTGTTCATCATCTAAGCTGTGAATAATAGAACCGGAGCATAAGAACAGTATAGCCTTGAAGAATGCATGGGTACAAATATGGAGAAATGCTAGGTGTGGTTGATTAATGCCAATTGTCACTATTATTAGACCTAGTTGACTTGAAGTAGAGAAAGCTACAATTTTTTTAATATCGTTTTGGGTTAGAGCGCAGATGGCTGTGAATAGGGTGGTAATAGCCCCTAGACATAGAGCTAAAGATTGAATTATTTTGTTGTTCTCTACTAGAGGGTAAAATCGAATAAGTAGGAAGATTCCTGCGACTACTATTGTGCTAGAGTGTAATAGGGCTGAGACTGGTGTGGGTCCTTCTATGGCAGAGGGCAGTCAGGGATGTAGCCCAAATTGTGCTGATTTTCCTGTAGCAGCCAGTAGTAAACCCATGAGAGGTAGAGTGGTGTCATTTAGATTTAATATAAAGATTTGTTGAAGTTCTCATGAATTTGAATTTGCTATAAATCATGCTATAGATAAAATGAAGCCAACATCTCCAATGCGGTTATATAAGATTGCTTGTAATGCGGCTGTATTTGCGTCTGCTCGACCATATCATCAGCCAATAAGTAGAAAGGATATAATACCAACTCCCTCTCAGCCAATGAAAAGTTGGAAAATATTGTTAGCTGTGACTAAAATTAGTATAGTTACTAGGAATATTAGCAGATATTTAAAGAAACGATTAATGTTAGGGTCTGAGTGTATATATCATATTGAAAACTCTATAATAGATCAAGTAATAAATAGGGCTACGGGTATAAATACTATAGAGAAGAAATCTAGTTTAAAACTAAGAGTTAGTTTTATAGTTTGGACTGTCATTCAATATCAATTTGAAATTATTATTTCTTGACCTGATTGGATGAATATAATAGTTGGAGGTAAGCTAGCTATGAAAGAATAGAAAATTATTGTTTTAGCATACTGGGGGTAGGAGTGATTGTTAGAGATAAATATGATAGGTAGAATGAGTATAACTAGTGATAGTAATATTATAGTAGAAAATAGGTTTATAACTTTTATTTGGAGTTGCACCAATTTTTTGGTTCCTAAGACCAATGGATAACTACTATCCTTTAAAAGTTGAAAAAGCCGTACTTTCATGTACGGAGGCATGAATTAGCAGTTCTTGCATTCTTTTTCGGTAAATAAGAATTTTATGTTTCTATTTTTAGATTCACAATCTAATGTTTTTGTTAAACTATATTTACAGTATATGGTTCCCAGAATAATTTTGGGGTTAACTATTAGGAGTAATAGGGGTGTGAGATGGAGGGATATTAGAGCATTTTCTCGAGTGAAGGAGGGTTTAATATTATGAATATGATAGGTATATTTGCCTCGTTGAGTTATGATTAGTATATAGAGGGTATATAGGGCAGTAATAGTAATGTTAAGCCCTAATAGAATAATAGAAAAGTTGGATCAAGAAAATATAGATACAGTCACAAATAGTTCTCCGATTAAGTTAATAGAAGGGGGTAAGGCTAGGTTTGTAAGACTTGCTAGGAGTCATCAAGCCGCTATTAAAGGCAAGATTGTTTGTAAGCCTCGGGCTAAAATTATAGTTCGGCTGTGGGTTCGTTCGTAATTGGAGTTTGCTAAACAAAATAGTAGAGAGGACGTTAGGCCGTGAGCAATTATTAGTGCAGTAGCTCCTATGAAGCTTCAGGGACTTTGAATTAAGACCGCTATAATTACAAGTGCTATATGGCTAACGGATGAATATGCAATTAGTGATTTTAAGTCTGTTTGACGTAAGCAGATAGAGCTGGTTATTACTATTCCTCATAGTGACAATATTATAAAGGGGTATGCCATAAAATTAGTAGTAGGGTTAAGTATTATAGTAATACGTAATATTCCATAACCCCCTAATTTTAGTAGAATAGCCGCCAGTACTATTGAGCCTGCAATTGGAGCTTCAACGTGGGCTTTTGGTAATCATAGATGGAGACCATACAGAGGTATTTTTACTATAAATGCTAGTATAAATGCTAACCATAAGAAGGAATCGCCTCAGACAGAGGTTGAAGGTTCAATTCAATATTGAGTTAGTAGTAAATTTAGTGAGCCCAAAGTGGTTTGAGTATAAATTAGAGCGACTAGGAGGGGTAGTGATCCAGCGAGGGTGTAGAAAAGAAAATAAATTCCGGCATTTAGTCGCTCTGTCTGACCTCCTCAGCGAGTAATTATGATAAGAGTGGGTACTAGTGTGGCCTCAAATAAGATATAGAAAAAGATTAGTTCAGTGGCAGAGAAAGTTATAATTAATAGGGCTTGGAGTAAAATTATTATAGTAATATATAGTTTTTTTCGTGTAAGAGACTCTTTAGCTATATGATATTGACTGGCAATAATCATAAGTGGTAAGAGTCAGGTTGTTAGTATTAGTAGTGGGGTTGATAGTGAGTCAGAGAAAAACAATATGGACATATTTAAGCTATTATCACAGAATTGATTTATTAGGGGTAGACATGTTATACTAATTATTAGGCTATGTACTGTTGAGTTAATTCATAGTATGTTGCTTTTTGATAGCCATGTTAGGGGAATTAATATTACTGTGGGAATAATAATTTTTAGCATTGAAGGAGGTTAAGGTTTTGCACATAATCAACTCCATATGTATTAGATACAACTACTAGTAGTGATAGTCCAAGTGCTGCTTCACAAGCTGCAAATACTAATAGGATAATGGGTATTATACTGGCTAGGGTTATATGAGAGATAAGAATTGTTATGGTGATGAGAACAAACAGGGATAATATTATTCCTTCCAGGCATAGAAGTGCGGATATTAGATGAGATCGATATATAAGTAGGCCTAAAAGAGCTGTAATGAATGCTATTAGTATGTTTATATGGGTTAGAGACATGTTGATAATTATGAAATTGATCATAATCTAATGAGTCGAAATCATTTATTTTATTTTAAACTAATTATCATATTCTGATCACTCTAGACCTTTTTGTAATCATTCATATGCCAGACTAATAATTAAAAGGGAAATAAGAAATAGAGATGTAAATAGCATGGTTGTTAGCTTATCGGTTTGGGAGGCTCATGGAAGTGGTAGCAAAAGTGCGATTTCAAGGTCAAATAATAAGAAAGTAATTGCTACTAAGAAAAATTTTATTGAGAAAGGCAGACGAGCTGAGCCTATGGGATCAAATCCGCATTCATATGGACTTGATTTTTCAGCATATACATTTATTTGGGGGAGTCAAAATGCAATTGTTACAAGAAGTGAAGCTAATAGAGTATTAATGATTAAAGTTAATATAAAATTTATTATTCTTTCTCGGAGTTTTCCAAGACTAGCTGATTGGAAGTCAGCTGTACTAATTAATACTAAAAGAATAAGATCCTCATCAATAAATGGAGACATATAGGAATAGTCATACAACGTCTACAAAGTGTCAGTATCAGGCTGCAGCTTCAAATCCGAAATGGTGGCTAGATGTAAAGTGAAAGTTTAGTTGTCGTAGAAAGCATACAATAAGGAATGTTGAGCCAATGATTACGTGTAGTCCATGGAATCCTGTAGCTATGAAGAAGGTAGATCCATAAATGCCATCAGAAATAGTAAATGGTGTTTCATAATATTCGGAGGCTTGTAGAAATGTAAAATATAGGCCTAGAAGAATGGTAATAAGTAATGCTTGCATTATGTGTGCGCGATTTCCTTCTATTAGACTGTGATGGGCTCAGGTAATAGATACTCCAGAGGCTAATAAGACAGATGTATTTAGAAGCGGTACTTCTATAGGGTTCAAGGGGGTAATGCCTGCTGGAGGTCAATAACCTCCTAGTTCTGGTGTAGGAGCTAGACTTGAGTGATAAAAAGCTCAGAAAAATCCAGAAAAAAAGAAAACTTCAGATAGAATAAATAAGATTATTCCATAGCGGAGACCTTTTTGTACAATTGGAGTGTGGTGTCCTTGGAATGTGCCTTCTCGTACTACATCCCGTCATCATTGATATATTGTTAGTATATTAGTAGTTAGGCCCAGTAGCAGTAGAAGTGAGGAGTTAAAGTGAAATCACATTACTAGGCCAGATGTTAGAAGAAGTGCTGACAGGGCTCCTGTCAATGGTCAAGGGCTTGGATTTACTATGTGGTAGGCATGTGTTTGGTGGGTCATTAGGCATTATCGTGTAAATAGAGGCTGACTAGCAATGTGAAGACGTATGCTTGAATTAGAGCAACGGCAAATTCTAATACTGTTAATAAAACTAGAATTACAAATGTGATAAAGGCAGTAGTTATGCTAATATTTATTAGTGCTAGAGTGGCTCCTCCAATTAAATGGATCAGTAGATGTCCTGCAGTGATGTTTGCTGTAAGTCGTACTGCTAGTGCTATTGGTTGGATAAATAAGCTAATTGTTTCGATAATTACTAGCATGGGAATTAGAGGTAGTGGTGTTCCTTGAGGTAGGAAGTGTGCTAAAGATGCTTTTGTTTTATGACGGAATCCTAAGATGACTGTACCCGCTCAAAGAGGGATAGCTATTCCTAGGTTTATGGATAGTTGAGTAGTAGGGGTAAAAGAATGAGGTAGAAGGCCCAGAAGGTTTGTTGAGCCAATAAATATAATAAGTGAAATTAATATAAGTGTTCAAGTCTGACCTTTTTTATTGTGAATAGTCATTATTTGTTTGGCTGTTATGCGGATGAGTCATTGTTGGATAGAGATCAAGCGGTTATTAATTAGTCGTGTTGTTGAGGGAAATAATATACTTGGAAATATAATAATAAGGACGACAATAGGTAATCCTATTATCGTAGGGGTAATGAAAGAGGCAAATAGATTTTCGTTCATTTAGTCTCTCAGGGGGTTGAGTGTTTTTGGGATTTAGTTGTCAGAGGTTCGGGGTTATGGTAGTAATAGTGTTTTGAAACTTTTAGTTGAAATATAATAAATAGCGTAATAATTATTGAAATAATTGTAATAAATCAAGTTGATGTATCTAATTGTGGCATATCATTAAGGAGAGGTCTAAGCTTTCAATCTCTAACTTAAAAGGTTAGCGCTATTTAGCTTCTTAATGAGATTATAGTATTGATGATGATCATTTTTCAAAATATTTTAGAGGGACTATTTCAAGTACAATAGGTATGAAACTATGATTAGATCCACAAATTTCGGAGCATTGTCCATAGTATAGGCCGGGTCGAGTAGCTAATAGTGTTGTTTGGTTCAGCCGACCGGGAATAGCGTCTGTTTTTAGTCCTAAAGAAGGAACAGCTCAAGAATGCAGGACGTCTTCTGATGAGATTAATATTCGAATTGTTAGCTCGGCAGGTAGAACTACTCGGTTATCAACTTCTAATAGGCGAAGTTGACCAGGGCTTAATTCTGAAGTGGGGATTATATAGGAGTCAAATATTAGATCTTCGTAGTCTGTGTACTCATAGCTTCAATATCATTGGTGGCCTATAGTTTTAATAGTTACGGAGGGGTTATTGATTTCGTCTATTATATAAAGAATTCGTAGCGAGGGTAGAGCAATTATGATTAAAATGATAGCTGGTAGAATAGTTCAAATTGTCTCTACTTCTTGTGCATCTATAGTGCTAGTGTGAGTTAATTTAGTTGTTAATATCAATGAAATAATGTATAATACAAGAGAGCTAATTAGGAAAACGATTATTAGAGCATGGTCATGAAAGCTTAACAATTCTTCTATGATAGGAGAAGTTGCATCTTGGAATCCTAGTTGAAAGGGATATGCCATAAAGATATACAGGAGTTCCACCTGTAATTTAACTTTGACAAAGTTATGTAAATTTTACTAATATCTTGTTTATTGAGAAAGTCATAGTGGCTATGGTGTTGGCTTGAAACCAATCTTAGGGGGTTCGAATCCTTCCTTTCTTAGAGCATAAATATACTATTTAGGATTTACATAAGTAGGTTCCTCAAAGGTGTGGTAAGGGGGAGGGCAACCATGAAGTCATTCAAGATTTGTTGATGGTAATTCTACTACTAATACTTCTCGTTTAGATGCAAATGCTTCTCATACTATAAAAATTATTAAAATAACAGCGGTAAGTGAGATAAATGATCCTATAGAAGATACAGTGTTTCAAGTTGTGTAGGCATCTGGGTAGTCTGAGTAGCGTCGTGGTATGCCTGATAGTCCTAAAAAGTGTTGTGGGAAGAAAGTTATATTTACTCCTACAAATATAATTAGGAAGTGAATTTTGGCTCAGGTTGTGCTTATTGTGTAGCCTGAGAATAGGGGGAATCAGTGGATAAAGCCGCCTATGATAGCAAATACTGCTCCTATAGACAGGACATAGTGAAAGTGGGCTACTACGTAGTAGGTATCATGGAGAACAATATCAAGAGAAGAATTAGCGAGTACGATTCCTGTTAATCCTCCTACTGTGAATAAAAAGATAAATCCCAGAGCTCATAGTATAGCAGGGGATCATTTAATATTGCCCCCATGGAGAGTAGCTAATCAGCTAAAGACTTTAACTCCGGTAGGAATAGCAATAATTATTGTAGCTGATGTGAAATAGGCTCGCGTGTCTACATCTATTCCTACTGTAAATATATGGTGAGCTCACACAATAAAGCCTAGGAAACCAATAGATATCATAGCTCATACTATTCCTATATATCCGAAAGGTTCTTTTTTTCCTGAATAATATGTTACAATGTGAGAAATAATTCCGAATCCAGGTAAAATTAGGATATACACTTCGGGATGTCCGAAAAATCAAAATAAGTGTTGATATAAAATAGGGTCTCCCCCTCCGGCAGGATCAAAGAAAGTGGTATTAAGATTTCGATCAGTTAATAATATTGTAATTCCGGCAGCTAGTACTGGGAGAGAGAGGAGGAGTAGAACAGCTGTAATTAGAACCGATCAAACAAATAGTGGTGTCTGATATTGAGAGAGTGCAGGGGGTTTTATATTAATAATGGTAGTAATAAAGTTGATTGCTCCTAAAATTGAGGATACACCTGCCAAGTGTAGGGAAAAGATAGCGAGGTCAACTGAGGCTCCTGCGTGAGCAAGATTTCCTGCTAGAGGAGGATATACTGTTCAACCAGTGCCTGCTCCTGCTTCAACTATAGATGAGGCAAGTAGTAGTAAGAAAGATGGGGGCAGTAGTCAAAAGCTTATATTATTTATTCGAGGGAAAGCTATGTCGGGGGCACCAATTATTAAGGGCACTAGTCAGTTTCCGAACCCTCCGATTATGATAGGCATAACTATGAAGAAAATTATTACAAAGGCATGGGCCGTAACAATTACATTGTAAATTTGATCGTCCCCCAGTAGAGCTCCTGGTTGACCGAGTTCAGCGCGGATTAGTAAGCTGAGTGCAGTGCCTACTATTCCAGCTCAGGCACCAAATATTAAGTATAAAGTGCCAATGTCTTTATGATTAGTTGAAAAGAGTCATCGATTAATGAACATAGGTAAAATGGCCGAGTAGGTATTAGACTGTAAATCTAAAGACAGAGGTAAATATCCCTCTTTTTACCAAGTCCTGTGGTGTATAACATATTGAATTGCAAATTCAAAGAAGCAGCTTCAATCCTGCCGGGGCTTCTCCCGCCTTTTTTTATTTGCGGCGGGAGAAGTAGATTGAAGCCAGTTGTTTAGGGTTTTTAGCTGTTAACTAATGTTTCATGGGTTTAAATCCCATCAATCTAGAAGGGCTTAGCTTAATTAAAGTGATTGATTTGCGTTCATTTGATGTAAGATAAAGTCTTGCAGTCCTTAGCCACAGGAGTTAAATAAATTATATTTGCTGGAAGCTTTGAAGGCTTCTGGTCTAAGTAACCTAAACTCCTAGTCCAAAATTGTTATTATTGGAGCTAGTGGAAGTGTCAGGGTAGAAATTATAATTATTAGGGGCAGGCTTATTATTCGTTTTGGATTTTTAAACTGTCATTTGATTTTCATGTTGTTTGCTGTTGGAAATATTGTTAGGGATGTGGTGTATGTAATTCGTGTATAAAAATATAAGTTTAATAGGGCTAGTAGAGTTATTAGTGTGGGTATAATAATATTGCTATTTTTTGTTATTTCTTGAATGATTGCCCATTTTGGCAGGAAGCCGGTTAGAGGGGGTAGTCCTCCTAGAGATAATATAGTAATTAGAATAAGTGTTGTAATTAGTGGTAATTTATTTCATGTTTGAGATAATGAAGTTGTTGTGGTTGTTGAATTGATTATAAGTAGTATGAAGGTAGTGATTGTTATTGGAATATAAAGATAGAGGTTTAATAAGGTTATAGTGGGGTTATAAGCTAGAATAGCTAATATTCATCCTATGTGGGCAATAGATGAATATGCTATAATTTTTCGTAGTTGGGTTTGATTAAGTCCTCCTCAACCCCCAATTGCAATAGATATTAGTGATATAATTAAAAGAATATCTGTATTAATAAGTGGTATAATTATATATAGGACAGACAGTGGTGCTAGTTTTTGTCATGTTAGTAGGATTAGTCCTGATATTAGTGGAATTCCTTGGGTTACTTCTGGTACTCAGAAGTGGAATGGAGATAGTCCTAGTTTTATTGTAAGGGCTATTGTTATTATAATTGATGCAGTTGGGTTAATTAATTTTATAATAGATCAATGTCCCGTATATAGTAGGTTAGTGATTGCGGCTATTATGAGAAGTATGGATGCTGTTGCTTGTGTAAGAAAATATTTTGTTGCTGCTTCTGTAGATCGTGGATTATGCTCTTTTGTTAGTAGTGGAATAATAGCTAGTATATTTATTTCAAATCCCACTCAGATTATGAATCAATGTGAGCTTGTTATAACAATTAAAGTACCTGCTATTATTGTTGTTAGTACTAGTGATAGGGTTAAAGGATTAATTAGTACGGGAAGGATATAAACCAACATTTTCGGGGTATGGGCCCGATAGCTTAATTTAGCTGACCTTACTTAGAATATAGTGTAATATAGGTAGCACGAAGATTTTTGAATTCTTAAGAGCAGGTTCAATTCCTGTGATTCTAGAAATAAGGGGATTTAAACCCCTATGATTTACTCTATCAAAGTAACTCTATTATCAGACATATTTCTTATGTTTGAGGTGGGATGCTTGCTAGGATAATAGGAAGAGTTACATGTCATATACATATTACTAGGGTAATGGGTAAAAAATTTTTTCATAGTAGGTGTATTAATTGATCGTATCGGAATCGAGGGTAGGATGCTCGAACTCAGAGGAAGAATATAGTAAATAGGAGAGCTTTGATACCGAAGTTTATGGTATAGAGCTCTGAAAATATTGGACTATGATATGCACCTAAGAATAGAATAATTGTTAGGGCATTTATTATAATAATATTTGCATATTCTGCCAGGAAAAAGAGAGCAAAAGGTCCTCCTGCATATTCTACGTTGAAGCCAGATACTAGTTCTGACTCTCCTTCTGTAAGATCAAAGGGGGCTCGATTGGTTTCTGCTAGTGTTGAGATAAATCATATTATAGCTAGAGGTCATGAGGGAATTATTAGTCAGATATATTCTTGTGTTGTGATTAATGTAGTTAGTGTAAAGGAGCCGTTTATGAGTAAAATAGATAGGATAATAATAGCCAGGGTTACTTCATAGGAGATTGTTTGGGCTACTGCTCGTAGGGCTCCAATTAGTGCGTATTTAGAATTTGAGGCTCAGCCTGACCATAAAATGGCGTAGACAGCTAGACTTGACAAGGCTAACATAAAAAGTACACTCAAGTTTATGTTAATTAGGGGGTAGGGTATTGGTAGTGGGACTCATATTATTAAAGCTAGGGTTAAAGCTAAGGTGGGTGCAATAATGAATAAAATAAGAGATGATGTCAGTGGTTGAAGGGGTTCTTTAGTAAATAGTTTTACTGCGTCAGCAATTGGTTGTAGTAAACCGTAGGGGCCTACAACATTAGGTCCTTTTCGGAGTTGTATATAGCCTAATACTTTTCGTTCTAACAGGGTTAGAAATGCTACGGCCAGAAGAATGGGGATAATTATTGCTAGTAGATTAATAAAATACATAAAATTGTTAAAGAGAGGAATTGAACCTCTGGTTTTAAAATCTTAAGTTTTATACAATTACCGGTCTCTGCCACTTTAACTAAACCCTGTTCTTGGGCTAATTGATATATGTATGAGATTGAGATTATTTCATCCAATTGATTAGGGCGCTTATTTTAAGTGGGCCCTGTCTCTCTTGTCCTTTCGTACTAGGAGGGACTATTAAAATAGATAGAAACCGACCTGGATTACTCCGGTCTGAACTCAGATCACGTAGGACTTTAATCGTTGAACAAACGAACACATTAATAGCGGCTGCACCATTTGGGTGTCCTGATCCAACATCGAGGTCGTAAACCCTAATTGTCGATATGGACTCTTAAATAGGATTGCGCTGTTATCCCTAGGGTAACTTGTTTCGTTGATCGCTTTTAACGGATCAATATGTAATATAATAATTTTGACTTGTTTGTCTTAATTAAATTTTCTCGGGAGTTGATTTTTATTCCGAGGTCACCCCAACCTAAATTGCCAACTCAGTTAAAGTATATTTATTTCCTGTAGAATTTTTTTATGATTTATAAGCTGGTTAATTAAAGCTCCATAGGGTCTTCTCGTCTTATTTTTTTATTCCCGCCTCTTCACGGGAAGGTCAATTTCACTGATTGGAAGTAAGAGACAGTAGAACCCTCGTGAAGCCATTCATACAAGTCCTTATTTAGAGAACAAGTGATTATGCTACCTTTGCACGGTCAGGATACCGCGGCCGTTAAACTAAAGTCACTGGGCAGGCAGTGCCTCTAATACTTTTTATGCTAGAGGTGATGTTTTTGGTAAACAGGCGGGGTTCGTGTTTGCCGAGTTCCTTTTACTTCTTTTAATCTTTCCTTATTCGCACACCTGTGTTGGATTAACAGTTATGTTGAAATATTAATTAATTAGTTGTATTCATGTTTGTTAATTATCAGTGCGTATTCGTTCTGATATACACTTGTGCGGGGAGAAAGGTTTTCTTGTTACTCATATTAACATTATTGCTTCTATTTAGAAATAGATTAGTCCAGTTTTGTGTTAGGAATTTCATTATCATAATTGAGATTAGTTTTATTTGTATTGTCGAGCTTGAACGCTATCTTGTTTGATGGCTGCTCTTAGGCCAACTAGAGTGGTTTGAATATTTTAGTTTTTCACTAATAGAGGTTGTATCCTGTGTCTAAAAAGCTGTACCCTTTTAGACTATTATTTAAGCTTACATTTAAATTTGTTTTATTTTTGTTGGTAAGTTTAAATTAGAACTAAAATTCTTTTCTGGACAACCAGCTATCACTAGGCTCGATAGGTTTGTCGCCACTACCCATTAGTCTTCTCACTATTTTGCCACATAGATGAGTTTGCTCATTAAGCTGCTAGTGGGTAGCTCGTCTAGTTTCGGGGTATTTAACTTAAATTCTTTTTGCTAATATTTTCTAGTTAAATCATTATGCAAAAGGTACAAGGGTTAAGCTTTGCTATTTTTTACTTATAATATTCTTTCATTTTTCCCTTACGGTACTTTCTCTATAGCGCCATGTAGAATTTCTATCACCTATACTTTTAAATTATTATAAATGTTTTGTTTTAGTGTTATTAGAGTATTAATATATAGTGTATTTTGAGCTATATTTAGTTTCAAAGTGGTCATTTTATGTGAAATCTTCTAGGTGTAAACTAGGTGCTTTTATTTAAGCTACACTTTGTGTTATCCAAGTGCACTTTCCAGTACACTTACCTTGTTACGACTTGTCTCCTCTCGTAGGTTGATATTTATATATTATCTATAGTCTTGTAATATTATGTACTTGAGGAGGGTGACGGGCGGTGTGTGCGTGCCTTATGGCCATATTCAACTAAGCACTCTATTCTTAGTTTACTGCTAAATCCACCTTTGACTTTTGGTTTCACATAGGTTTTCGTATAAATTTTAATTCCCCGGTTCGGGGAATGTAGCCCATTTCTTTCCACTCTATAAGCTACACCTTGACCTAACGTTTTTATGCTTATACTTGTGCTTACTTTAATTCCTTTTTAGGGTTTGCTGAAGATGGCGGTATATAGGCTGATTTAGCAAAGACTGGTGAGGTAGATCGGGGTTTATCGATTATAGAACAGGCTCCTCTAGAAGGATATAAGGCACCGCCAAGTCCTTTGAGTTTTAAGCTGTTGCTAGTAGTACTCTGGCGAATAATTTTGTTTATAATTTTTTATGTTTAGGGCTAGGCATAGTGGGGTATCTAATCCCAGTTTGGATCTTAGCTATCGTGTAATCAGATTTTTTAAAATCACTTTCGTTATGTATCTTACAGTGTCTGAGGCTTTTTACAGCTTAGTCAAGGCTTGATTTTATTTGTTATTTAATCTCTGGAACACGCTTTACGCCGGGTGTCTATTAGTTTGGCCTAATCGTATGACCGCGGTGGCTGGCACGAGATTTACCAGTCCTTAGTAGTATAACTTAGTCAGACTTTCATTTATTGCTTAATTTCTATCACTGCTGTATCCCGTGGGGGTGTGGCTGAGCAAGGCGTCATGAGCTACTTATTAGTGTGCTTGATACCGGCTCCTTTTCACCATTAATTCGGTGTAGAGGGCATTCTCACAGGGGCGAGGATTCTTGCATGTGTAAGTTTACAAATAACTAATAGAAAGGCCAGGACCAAACCTATGTGTTTATGGAGTCGGAGGACTCATCTAGGCATTTTCAGTGCCTTGCTTTAATATTAAGCTACATTAACCTATGTAGTGGAGAGACTTACTTGAGGTTATATGTACAGATCTAGGGAGATGTCTGTCTAAGGAAGGCGAATCTTTAAAGTAAGGGGATACGACCTTACGGGTGGTGGAGATTATGATATTT